ACGAAATGCTATAGTTCTTACATATAATTTATTAATTTATTCAGAAGTAATTCGCGGGATTATGCACCTTTCTTTCTTAGTTCTAACGAACAAAAACGAACAAAGTGCATCTGGTTGGATCCAGCCTATTTTTGAAATAAACAACTCGCACACACTCCCTTTCCAAAAAAGATCAATACACCGAGCACTACACTTAGATTTATTAGATTTGTTGCTAAAATATCGGTATTAAATCTTAAACTCCCGGCGGATGGCCAGTGACCCAAGGAAAGGAAAGAATCAGTTACATTTTTCATATGATCTCCCCTTATAGATAGACTAAAAAAATAGAACAGAGTTCTTTTTGTATCACGTCCCGCCCTCTTTTTTTTTTGCAATTGAAATTCCCAATAAGAATGATACTTAATTAGAATTAGGTTATAATTAGGTATCAGGCTATATCTCAAATCTCACATCAGTCCTTCCCAGAGTTATTGTCTCAACGAAGAATTGTAGGAGTGAAATCTTGCTATAATTTTAAAGGGCAAGTGGCAATTAAAAGTTTTAAAATACTTATAGTATTTTTAGGTTAAACTAAACAAAAGGATTCGCAAATAAAAGCGCTAATGCTACAACCAGCCCATAAATTGTTAAAGCTTCCATAAAAGCTAGACTAAGTAATAAAGTACCTCGTATTTTTCCCTCCGCCTCGGGCTGTCTCGCAATACCTTCTACAGCTTGACCCGCAGCAGTACCTTGACCAACTCCAGGTCCAATAGAAGCAAGCCCTACGGCCAATCCAGCAGCAATAACGGAAGCGGCAGAAATCAATGGATTCATGAGAAGTTCCTCGCAAAAAATAAAAAAAAAATGGTTAATGATACAACCAAGAATTAGGACTTAACTATTCCGAATCATTCTTTGAGTTCTTCGTTATTTGTCTTTATTTCAATTTAATCTCCTTATTCTTATTCATTCAATTCACAGCCATAGACCAGACTAAAGGAAAAGACTTCTATTTGAAAGCCAGGTCCGGAGTAGGGCAAATTATATATATCGCGAGTTCATATATAACTAGTCAATTATCACATATACATGCCTTTGTTACATAATGTAAACCAACGATTCGTATCTTAGATTCAATCGGATTCTATAAATTTGCTTTGAAACATCCACAAAAGTTCGCTTAGAGCCATTAGATTCCATATATCTAATTGAACCCCTCTCCTAACAAAAACTTTTTTAGGACTCTAAGTTTTTGTAAACCTTTTTTTCCCTTTTAGTTCTCAGCACATGGGATACAACATCGAAAATCGAAATCATTAATATTTAGATTTACTATTGAAATTGGGTGAACAATCTAGAATATTAATTGAGGAAGGTAAAGATAAAAGGGCCAAACCAGAAAAATGGGAAAAAGATCTTTTTCCCATTTTTCCAACAATTCGCTCATATCATAATCTTTATTTGCGATTACTCTAGATTCTATCTCGTAATATACCATACTTTGGATGTTTATTTTTCTTAAGTATAGTATCTTGAGACAGGCATACATTGACTTGGGCTAAGCTAAGCAAAAACATAGTTCAAAACTAGTCAATGATGACCCTCCATAGATTCTCCTATATAAGCCGCAGCTAAAGTTGCAAAAATAAGAGCTTGAATACCACTTGTAAATAATCCAAGAAACATAACCGGTATAGGAACTACTAAAGGTACTAAAGAAACAAGAACAACAACTACTAATTCATCAGCTAATATATTCCCGAAAAGTCTAAAACTAAGTGATAAAGGTTTTGTGAAATCTTCTAAGATGTTAATGGGTAAAAGGATTGGGGTTGGTTGAATGTATTTACCGAAATAACCTAATCCTTTTTTACTAAGACCCGCATAAAAATATGCCAATGACGTGAGTAAAGCTAAAGCAACCGTAGTATTTATATCATTTGTGGGTGCGGCTAACTCCCCATGAGGTAACTCTATGATTTTCCAAGGTAAAAGAGCCCCTGACCAATTAGAAACAAATATAAATAGAAAGAGCGTTCCAATAAAGGGAACCCAAGTAACGTATTCTTCTCCAATCTGGGTTTTGCTCACGTCGCGAATGAATTCAAGAACATATTCGAAGAAATTCTGACCATCAGTCGGAATGGTTTGTGGATTCCGAACAGCTAGAGTGGCAGAACCTAATAAGATAGCAATTACAACCCAAGAAGTAATAAGTACTTGGGCATGGACTTGTAACCCCCCTATTTGCCAATAGAGATGTTGGCCTACTTCCACACCGGATATATCGTATAAGACTTTTAGTGTGGTGATGGAAGATGATAGAACATTCATATTGCCCTCTGACAGAAATAGAACTTTAATAAAATAAATTATTTTGATTCAACCGAATTCTAGATTCTATTTTGTATACCAACTAATCACATAATCGCCCATTTTTTTATCTCTTTTTGAGATTAGGGAATAATAAGCGAATCCAGAAATCTATGGAGTTCTAATTTTCTTATTATTAATC